TTACTGCCGCAGCAGTGGGCTTTAGAGCCCCGGTTTACCGCACTAGGATGGTTGATGTCTCAGGGTGTTCCTCTACCAACGCTTTCGTGTCGTTCCACGCCTATTTTTTTCTTCCAAGGCATCCACTCCACACTAAACAGTATACTAACGATAAACCAATAAGTAGGTATTTCAATACTACAAAACACCAAATCAAGAGAATAGGATTTGAACCTATGACTTTTCGCTCCCAAAGCGAACACGCTACCGCTGCGTCACCTCCCGAGTACCTTAACGATCGACTTCACCAAACACGATATCTTGTGTACCTATAATAGTCACTACATCTGCTAGCATATGTGATTTTGACATCATGTTAAGTGCCTGTAAATGCGAGAAGCCAGGAGCTTTAATCTTGCAACGGTAAGGGCGTGTTCCCCCGTCAGAAACTAAGTATACCCCAAATTCTCCCTTTGGCGCTTCTGTAGCTGTATAGGTTTCCCCTGCAGGTACGAAAACCCCTTCTGTATAGAGCTTAAAATGGTGAATTAAAGATTCCATATCCTGTTTCAATTCACTACGCATAGGCGGTCTTACTTTGTAATCTGAAACTACAAGACTTCCTTTTGGTAAAGTACTCAAGCATTGGTATATAATGCTTAAAGACTGACGCATTTCCTCAACCCTGAGAAGATAACGATCATAACAATCCCCATTTTTACCAACTACAGACTCAAATTTTAATTCTGGGTAAACCTCATAGGGTTCATTTTTGCGAAGGTCCCACTTAACCCCGGAACCACGCAACATTACCCCAGAGAATCCCCAATCAACGGCTTCTTTCGCCGTTACTACCCCAATATCTACTAACCTTTCTTGCCAAATACGATTTTCTGTTAACATCTCCTCCATCTCATCTAGACGTTGACCAAACTGAACAGCAAAAGAATAAATGTCATCGGCAAGGCCTATAGTAATATCTTGGCTAACACCCCCGGGACGAAAATAACTTGCGTGCATACGTGCACCGCTAACCCTTTCATAAAACTCCATAAGTTTTTCTCTTTCTTCAAAAGCCCATAGAAACGGTGTCATTGCACCTACATCCATAGCATGACAGCCCACCGCTAGCAGGTGGTTAAGGATCCTGGTTATTTCTGCGAAAAGAACCCGCAAATATTGCCCACGCCTAGGTACCGAGACTTGGAGTAAGTTTTCTATAGCTAGACAATATGTATGTTCCTGGCACATCATAGATACGTAATCCAGACGGTCAAAATAAGGCAAAGCTTGAAGATAAGTTTTTGCCTCGATAAGTTTTTCCGTACCTCTATGCAGTAATCCTATGTGAGGATCCGCTCGTTGCACCACTTCTCCGTTAAGCTCTAGTATAAGACGAAGCACCCCGTGCGCCGCTGGGTGTTGGGGGCCAAAATTTATAGTAAAATGCTGAAGCTTTTTTTTGAAAGTTTTCTTTTTTAGGCTCATTGAAAAGCAAAAGATAAACCCTAAATTACTTAAGGACAATTTAACTATGTTTAAACATAAGAATCTGTTAGCGCCAACAGGATTTGAACCTGTGACCTTCAGGGCATGAGCCTGACAAGCTGACCTGGCTGCTCCATAGCGCATTGAAAGCCATGGTTCCCAGTTTTAGCTGGTATGTGTGGCCATCTAGACAAGGACTCTCGAGTTCGGTACGGGTTCGGGTATAGATCTAGATTTGAAGGCGAACCTCCGTTTTAATATTCCAGCCGCAGGTTCCCCTACAACTACCTTGTTACGACTTCATCCCAGTCGCTTACCTGTCCTTCTAAAGGCCTCACTTTAATCAAATGACCTCAAAAAATCTCTTTTTTTTCAAGTACAGTTTAATAAAGCTTGTTCCAAAATTTTCTGGCCAAGTCAACTCCCAGGACGTGACGGGCGGTGTGTACAAGACCCGGGAACGGATTCACCGCTGTATAGCTGACCAGCGATTACTAGCGATTCCATCTTCATGAAGGCGAGTTGCAGCCTTCAATTCGAACTTAGAGTAAGTTTAAAGATTAGCTTATTTTCACAAATTTGCAACTTTTTGTCTTACCCAATGTAGCACGTGTGTAGCCCAGGGTGTAAGGGGCATGATGACTTGACGTCATCCTCACCTTCCTCCGGTTTATAACCGGCAGTCTTTTAAGATACCTTTTTTAAAGCAACTAAAAACAAGGGTTGCGCTCGTTGCGGGACTTAACCCAACATCTCACGACACGAGCTGACGACAGCCATGCACCACCTGAAAGTCTCAAGATTCGTAGCGTCTCCGCTAGAGTGACAGACTTACTAGAACTGGTAAGGTTACGCGCGTATTATCGCATTAAACCACATGCTCCACCACTTGTTTGGACCCCCGCCAATTCCGTTGATTTTTAAGCTTGCGCTCGTACTCCTCAGGCGGAGTGCTTAATGCCTTAGCTGTTGTCTCTAGATACCTAAAAACTAGCACTCATCGTTGACAGCGTAGACTACCAGGGTCTCAAATCCTGTTTGCTCCCTACGCCTTCGTCCCTCAGCGTCAGTACCGAACGAGAGAATTGCCTTCGCTTACGATGTTCCCTTCCACTTCTACGGATTTTACCCCTTGTTGAAAAATTCCATTCTCCTTTGTCGGACTCTAGCTCTCATGTTTTAAGTGCCTTTCCATAGTTAAGCTACGGGTTTTGACAAGTAACGTTGCAGAGAGCCACCTACAGACGCTTTACGCCCAGTGATTCCGGATAACACTTGCATCCTCCGTCTTACCGCGGCTGCTGGCACGGAGTTAGCCGATGCTTATTCGTCAAGTAACGTCAGAACTTCTTCCTTGACAAAAGAGGTTTACAACCCAGTAGGCTTTCTTCCCTCACGCGGTATTGCTCTGTCAGGCTTTCGCCCATTGCAGAAAATTCCCCACTGCTGCCTCCCGTAGGAGTCTGGACCGTGTCTCAGTTCCAGTGTGACTGGTCGTCCTCTCAAACCAGCTACTGATCGTCGCCTTGGTAGGCCCTTACCCTTACCAACTAGCTAATACTAAGCCTAATCATCTTTAACCGGCGTACCTTTAATATATTCGGTATTTTCCCGTAAACTTCTCCCTTTAGAGATAGGATTATTCCGAGGTTAAAGCCAGATAACAGCTCATTACTCACCCGTGCGCCATGGTTTTAACCATTCGACTCGCATGTATTCAAGCAGGCTTATAGCCTTCACTCTGAGCCAGGATCAAACTCAATTACATTAACGTGTTTATTGGTATCACCTTACCCAGAAGCTTTTGGGTAAGGCCGTTTTTAAAAATGCCAATATTTGAATCTTTCTAAACGTAGAAAAGGTATTTCTAATTTACCGTTTCGTAGTTCAAATACATTTCTTCTACTTATTCAAGGTAGATGTCATTCAAAATGTAAACTTTTGGTGCACTAAACATACACCTGACAGAATACCATTTTTCTGACCCGTAGCATAAGCCAGAGAGATAACTTTTTTGACAAACAACTTTACACTTATTTTTAAAACGTGATTGCTCCCTGAAATTATCAAAAGTCTGTTATCTTCGACTATTAGTTTTTGCAAACTAGCCTATTTTGACTGGACCTTTTTAAATCGCGCAACGAAAATTGAAATGTCATTTTCTTCTCTCAAGCGCTTGCCTGCCCAATATGGGTGATTCAAAACATCCATGTGTTTCATACTTGCCTCAATTTTAGACGAATTGCCAAAACGAGCCGTAAAAGTTAGACTCCCGTCGGATAATATAGTGCCTTTAGGGAGAAATTTCATCTTTTTAGGATAGGGTGGGATTCGAACCCACGGCAGCATTAACTGCATCAGCTTTCAAAACTGACATTATGAACCGCTCAATCACCCATCCAGTATCTAAAGTTCTCAAAATTGGAGGCAGATGGGCTCGAACCAACGACTTTATGCTTGCAAAGCATACACTCTGCCAACTGAGTTATGCCCCCGTAAGCGTGATCTCCCAAAACAACCGGCTTAATAATTACGTATGCGCTTGCGCTATTGATGATAGCTTAACTTTATATTTAACGCCGTTAGGTCGGTTTAGCAAATCCAAAAAATGTAGTATCTTGCTTATGTTTCTGCTTTCCAAGCAAAGATATCTTCGATACTCACGTCTTTCGTACTGATCTTTTGATGTTTTATTCCCTAAAGGGGAGCGCAACAACGTAAATCTTTTTTTGCGGGTTCTCAACCCTGTAAAAAAAGATGGTGGTAGTATTAAAGAACCCCAAAGTTTTAAATCTGTCAAGTTTGTTGAAACGCACCACACCTCGCATTTAAATCTGACTAAACCTTTTTTACTCATAACTGCCAGTAGTTAAGCACACAGCGATCGCCTAAAGTTAGTTGCTTCTACTTATTCAAGGTAGATGTCATTCAAAATATAAACTTTTGGTACGTTAGACGTATACTTAGTTAGCGTATTCTATTTTAGAAATAATACGCCAGGCACTACACCAGTGCCCACTCACCCGCCCCACCCCTATAATCCCCTCCCCAATGGCTTAATTTTTAATAAAAGAACTTATTCTCGCGCGATTGCCGCAATAAACAGCGGTGTTTGTGCCAGAACAAACCCGCGTGTTAAATAGCTTACCACTCATTACTTTTACCTATTCGAGGTACATGTCATTCAAAATGTAAACTTTTGATACATTTGGTGTGTGTTTTTTAGTAATACAAGTACGCATAGTGCAAATTAACACCTCAAACTACCCCGTTTGTCTTCAATTAATGTTAATCTTGGCAGGTCATCCACATTCACTATAATACCTGATTCTAGGGAGGGCTAACAACATCATCAGGTGCGTCTTGCAAAGAGGTTAGAAATCCTAAAAATTCGTCTATTAATCATCATCGAAGTATTATCCTTCGCGGGCTTTCACGCTTAATCCAGGTCCTGTGGCAAAGTCACAGAATTCACTTAAATCGACAAATCGGAAAGTTTGTTGCTGTGGTGTTGTTTTTACTGGATTGTTCAAAATATGTGCCACGCCATCATTCACCCTGTTCACTGCCTCATTATGAGTAACTCTAAAAGCCTCCACTGCTTATGCCGTTGCGATGTTTACGGGGCTGTTAGGGTTTGTATATCGATCAAGGCTTGACGCAACGCGCTTTGTTCTACTGGGGCTTCTTGCCGCAAAGAGGATCCCGCAGCAAGGGACCTACGTAAGGAACAGCATAAAGCTTATCTGACTATTTTGCCTGATAAGCTTTAAAAAAGTAACCATCAAGAAAGATCAAAAGAGTTTTCCACCATTTAAAATCATTTCTTTTGGGGGGCGGTTGGCTGATCTTGCATAAAGACATTGTTTTTAAGTATATACAACTGTTTCTCTATATTCAATATCATAATTTTGTTCCCATGAAGTTTGTCCAATAACGATAAGGCAATTTCGGAGCAACCTTTCAAAAGTAGTAAGCCTATAGCTGTCGCAAAACCAAGATAAAAGACTTGAGATATCTGCTTAATTTTGTGCTCATTCATCGTATTCGTTACTTTATTGTATCCAGAAATGCCCCCAGACCCGGACGGAATAAGGACCTTTAAAGCAACTTTGATACCTTCCAGGGTGATCCGAAGATATCAAAACGCAACGTAGCTGCTCAGAGGTGCCTTATAGCCAAATGCGCGTTAACTCCACACTTACCCTACGTCTACCAACTGGTTACCATTGGAGATCCCTAGGAGGCCCAAAGGCTACCTAACCGCTAGACCGTGATGGATGCGTTGACACTCATACTTGGTGTTCCTCTTTTGAAAGAAGAAAAGTCAAAAACTTCCAGGAGGCCATCGTTCGTAAGTTATAAGTATCATAAGAATAAAAATGTAGATAGCCTTCACTTCGGAGACGGTAGGATTCGAACCTACGCTACGTCATAACGACATAGATTGATTTAGCAAACCAAGGCTTTGAACCACTCAGCCACGTCTCCTTTTCGTATTATGTCTGGTACTTTTCAGCCAACTCAACTCGAGAAAACTAAAACATTTTGATTGTGGAGAGGGTAGGATTCGAACCCACGCTACGCCGTAACAACGTAGGTTGATTTAACAAACCAATACTTAAGACCACTCAGTTACATCTCCGCATTAAAAAATTAAACGGTTGGTTTGGTACCAGAGGTCAACTTTAATACTTTCGTACGAGACTTTAAAGAAAACGCCAAAGTAGGCAACAAAAAACGTAAAACTACTATATAAAAACTAAAAATGATTAGAAACAACCAGAAAACTTGATTGAAAAAACTTAGTGTATCAAATTGAGGCATGATAAAGTATAGTTACCAGCAAGATTTACGAAACCCCGGAATAGCACCTTTTGATACTAATCGTCGAAATTCAAGTCTAGATAGTTTTAAAAAACTTATGACTGATCGTGAGCGATTGGTGATTACACACCGGTTTCGTACCCGACTTAAACTACTTCTTCGTGGTAGTTTTGATTTTTCTATTTGAGCCCACCACCGCAAAGAGATATCTAAATTTTCGTTTGTTGCGACTGCCTGCAATGACTTGCGTTTGGCTTCATAAGCAGCAAAAGAGTGACGACGTATAGCGTCCATATTTTTCATTCCCAATCTAGACTTCCAATTTGCCAAGCATAAACAAAACCAATAACCAGCTCTAATAAAAAGTCCATCATGGACCAATAACCCAAAGAAGGCAGTTCTCCCAAAGATACGGCCCAAGGGAAAAGGAACACGGTTTCGATGTCGAAAAGTAAAAATAAGATAGCTACTAAATAAAATCGAACGTCAAAAGCATTACGGGCGTCTTCATATGGATCAAATCCGCATTCATAAGAAGACAGTTTTTCGCTATCAGATTCTGAAAAAGCCAGTAAGTAAGATGCCCCAAAAATTAAAGAAGCCAACAATATGCTAATACTTAACAAAATTAGTATAGGGTAATATTCTCGTAAAAGGAACATTTTTATTTTAAACGAAACCAACCGACAGGACATAGATCAATTACCCCACCTGATATTTCTGTTTTTAACGGGGTTTCTTTAAACATACCAATTTCTGAGTGACCTCCCCTGTTGCTGGTGCCTATGGAATTATTACCACCTATTTGGTGTGTGTACCTCACGCAACGAGTGCATACAATACATCGTCGCATAACAGTTTTTATTAGCCCCCCCCAAAAAGTATTTCCCAGAGAGGTTTTAAAAAAAAAGAATCTTCCTCTATCAGAACCATAATGAAAGCTTTGCTCCTGCAATTCACATTCACCACCCTGGTCGCACACAGGACAGTCTAGCGGGTGATGAAGTAACATTAATTCCATGACAAATTCTTGTGCCTTTTTAACCAAAGCACTATTAGTATAAATTTTTAGATTAGGCAAAAATGGAAGGGCGCATGATGCTTGCGGTTTAGGAGAGTTGTTTACCTCGACTAAACACATTCGGCAGTTTCCTGCAATAAAAAGCTTGTCATGATAGCAAAAACGAGGAATTTTTGCGCCAGCTGCTTGGCAGGCCTGGATTACTGTTGAACCTTTTTTCACCCAAACAAGAAGTTCGTTTATTGATATATTAATCATTTTTGTATATATTTTTCTTTTATGCTGAAGACAGCATTTTTTGAATCGCGGCCCAATTGGCGATGCACAGAATCTGGGCAGTTTTTTTGTAAAGTCAAAGTAATTGCACCTACCATAGCGATTAACAAAATAATTCCAGCGATAAGTAGAAGGACTGCATGAGTACAATATAATAAATAGCTCAAATCACTTATTGAAGAAGAAGAATCAAAATCAATAAACCACGTATCTTCATCATAAGATATCATTTTCAAACAGTCGTAAAAATTATCGCAGTTTAGCTTCTGGGGATAAAAAGAAAAACCCACGAGAAAACTTATCTGACTAGATAAATAATGATTTACTGGATATCGGGCATTGATAAAAATTAGCCACACTAAGAAAACAAAAATGGAAGCGTAAAGTATTCGCTTTTGTTTTGCCGACCATGGATTTTCTACCGCTTTAACATCTAGCATCATTACAACAAATAGTACAAGAACTGCAATCGCTCCGGCGTAAACTAAAAGGAAAAGCAAAGCCATAAATTCTAGCCCAAGCAAAAGAGAGATCGCTGAGCCTAAAAAAAACGACAACACGAGGTATAGTCCACTATAGACTGGATTTTGTGTGCTAGTAACTTTTAAACCTAAACCTCCCCCAATGATTGCTATAGTAAAAAAGACTACAGGGTCAACCATAATGATGTGAAGATAAGCAAACTCAAGACGTGAGGTGAGGGAATTCCAAACAAAAACCAGACCGCGAATACAACGTTACCCCAAACCAAAGCCATTAAATAATGGTAAAGAAAGCCTGAGTGTATTTCTCGTATTTGTTTAACCTGGGACAAGAGCACGTTAGATAAACCAAAAGGCCCTAAACTTTCTATGAGACCTCTGTCAATAACTTTGTAAGTGAAATGGTAACCAAAGTCTAATACATTTTGGTTAATTGCTTCATTATAAACTTTATCAAATAACCACTTGCGGTTTAAAAAGGTATAAAGTCTTCTACCCCAGTCAGACACTTTTAAGCTAAACAAAGCTTGTTTATAATTAAAGTAAAAAACAAAAGATAAAATACCCCCTAAAAAGCTACAACACAATGGAAAAAGCTTAATTGAGGTCGACATAAATTCTGCGTCAACTATACTTAGATTTGATGGTAAGGAAAAGATAGAGTTTCCCCAAAAGGTAGTACCTAAACCGATAAAAAGATCTCGGCCTAGATACCCAATAAAAATACTCGGTGTAGCTAAAAGGCCTAAAACGGTTACCATCGGCCAACTGCTTTCAGAAGCAGACAGTGTCAATGTTCTACTGCCATTTGGCTCACATAAAAAACATAAGGCTATAAGACGTATCGAATAAAAAGCTGTACAAAAAGCCGCAAAACTTCCTAACCAATACGCAAAATGTGACACACTTGAGTATGTTGCATACCCTACCTCTAAGATAACATCTTTGGAATAGAATCCTGTTAAAAATGGCATACCCATTAAAGCTAGCGAACCGATGACCATCATCGCATAAGTAAAAGGTAACAATCGGCGCAATCCTCCCATTTTTCTCATATCTTGTTCGTCCCCTACAGCATGAATAACCGAACCCGCACCGAGAAATAACAAAGCTTTAAAAAAAGCATGATTTGACAAATGAAATATTGCTACGGAATAGTTCGAAAGCCCACAGGCAAATACCATGTAACCTAATTGGCTACATGTCGAGTAAGCGATTACCCGTTTTAGATCATTTTGCACTAACGCTGTAGTAGCTGCGAAAAAAGCTGTTGCCCCCCCTATTAAAGTAACTATATTTAAAGCATTAGGACAATATTCTAGCAACGGAGAACATCGGGCTAAAAGGAATACGCCCGCTGTAACCATCGTAGCTGCGTGAATCAATGCAGATACCGGAGTTGGGCCTTCCATAGCGTCAGGCAGCCAAGTGTGCAATCCGAGTTGTGCTGACTTGCCTACTGCTCCAACAAATAGAAGAATTCCAATAAGATCTAAACACTTAACGTCTAAACCTAGGAACGACAAGGTTGCCGAAACCAACTGAGGAGATAATGCGAATACCGTCGCATAATCTACGGCACCAAAAGTAATAAATATTGTAAATATACCTAAAGCTAATCCAAAATCCCCTACCCTATTAACTAACATTGCTTTTATCGCTGCCTTATTCGCTTGTACTCTAGTAAACCAAAAATTAATAAGTAGATACGAACAAAGACCCACACCTTCCCACCCCACAAACATTTGGACAAAATTATCTGCTGTGACCAAAACTAGCATGAAAAAAGTAAATAGTGACAGGTAGCTCATAAACCGGGGCAAGTGTGGGTCTTCACCCATGTACTCTGTTGAATACAGGTGGACCAAGGTAGAAATAAAAGTAACTACTACAAGCATAACTACTGTCAAGCTGTCAAAACAGAAAGACCAGTTAACCTGAAAAAAGTCCGAATCTAACCAAGGCATTAAGTAAATATAAGTAAAGGCACCGCCCAAACCTACTTCGTAAAACGATAAACCACTTAGGCAACAGCTTAGCCCTACACAACAAATAGTTATAAGGCCAGCGCCGCGGCCACCAATGAAACGACCAAATAAACCAGCAACAAAAGAACCGGCAAGAGGCAAAAAAATTATATTCAAGTACATCTCGGTTCTTCCCGGAACTTGAAACCGAACCTTTACTCTTAAGAATAACGTCCTGACTGTTAGACTAGAAGAACTTAGAGTTACCAATCTACCCCCACATATTTACCCATGCCAAATTAGAAACTGTTGCGTGCATTGCGCAAAAAAATATGTGGGGATAAACACCCATAAAAAGGGTACCCAGTATGAGAGGAAGGAACACGACCAACTCTCTAGCGCTAATATCAACGCCTGAGATTTTAATGTTCCCGTAGGCTATTCGGTTGAACAACCATAAAGAATAAGCACCTCCTAAAACCAAGGAGGTTGCGGCAAAAAAACAAGCTGTATTGTTTGCTTTGAAGGCTGAAGCTAAAAGTAAAAACTCTCCTACAAAGCTTGAGGTTCCAGGCAGACCTAAATTTGCCATTGTGAAAAAAAGAAAGATTAAAACAAAAATTGGCATAGTATGCGTCAACCCTCCGTAATATTTAACTACCCTAGTATGCCAACGATCGTAAAGTACACCAATAATAAGGAACAAAGCAGAAGACACGAAACCGTGACTCAAGCTTTGAAGTAGGGCTGCTTCTATCCCCATTACCGTGCCAGTAAATAATCCTATCATAACTAAATTCATATGAGCAACTGACGTATATGCGATTAAACGCTTTAAATCCGTTTGCCGAATAGCTGTCAAGGAAGTATAAACAACTCCCAATAAACTCAGACTGAAAACCAGAGGAGTAAAATAAATGGAGGCAAGAGGGAATAAGCCAAGGGAGAAGCGCAAAAACCCGTAAGACCCCAGCTTCAACAATATACCAGCCAGAATTACTGATCCTGCCGTGGGAGCTTCTACATGTGCTTCGGGCAGCCAAATATGAACTGGCAGCATAGGCACTTTAGCAGCAAACGAGGCAAAGAAGGCTAACCAAAGCCATTTTTGGTCGTACAAACAAAAACTTACCAAAGATAAAGCCTCATAATTTGTACTACCTGCTGATAAATAAATGTAAACTATTCCTATCAACATAAATAAGGAGCCCAACAACGTATAGAGAAAAAACATATAAGCCGCTCTTATTTTTCTTTGCCTTGAACCATATATACCCACTACCAAGAACATTGGGATAAGTACGGCCTCAAAAGATATGTAGAAAAATAATAGGTCTAAAGTAGTAAAGACCAAGATTAGTATAAGTTCCATACTTAAGAAGCTAATCAGATAAGTTTTAAGCGAGCCTTTCTCGAATGACCAAGAGGCCAACAAACAAAGAGGAAAAATCAATGTTGTTAAGATTATGAAAAAAAGGGAGATGCCGTCCACACCTAAATTAAAATTTAGGTTAAAAATAGGCACCCAAAGACTATCTTGCGTAAATTGGAACTTTGACGTTGACTGGTCAAAGCCGAGCCATAAAAACAAAGAAAGTACAAACACTAATGACGTGATTCCAAGACTAAACTGCCTCAAAAACAACCTTTCTTTAGCGGGTATCAAAACTAAACCAGATATGCCCGTAAACAATAAGAAAAACAGTGATCTTAAGAGCATAATCGTTTACCTACCCAGGTTAAGTAATCATCTTGGTTGACGGCTTCTACCACTATAGGCATGAAACCGTGATTGACTCCACATAATTCGCTACATTGACCATAGAAGACACCCTCACGTTTTATAAACAAAAAAACCTGGTTTAGTCGACCTGGGCACGCGTCGACTTTTACCCCTAAACTAGGCACTGCCCAAGAATGCAGTACATCTGCAGATGTAACAAGCAAACGAATGTGTGTATTTGTCGGAACAAAAAGGCGGTTGTCTACTTCGAGAAGACGAAATACTTTTCCGCCTTCACCCGTACTGTACGGCTTTGGAATGGACAAGTCATCGTCTGATATAAGGTAAGAATCAAAGTTAATTGCTTCATACTCCACCGATTGTTCTAAGGGTTTTATTGGGCCGTCGGTAGGCTTAGGCCCCGAATCATCGCTGTCATCTTTTTTTTTTTTATTCTCTTTTTCACTGTCATCCTCTTTTTTTTCCGGATTACAATCAATTTCAGCAACAGATTTTTTGAACGGTCTCATGTCGAACTTAGTAAGGAACCACGGACGCTTGCCCCATCTTTCAACTTCTTTTTGAAGCCATTGGGCATTTTCCAAATGTTTGTGGGCCACCAACCTTTGGGCAAATGCTTGTGTCTCCAATTGGCCGGGGTATAACTTAATTTCTATAGGTTCCAGTAAATTTTTTTCCTCAACGACATTAGAGGACTCCTCAAGCAATTGTGCCATAAAAGCGTGCAATAAAGCTGCATACTCTTTTCCTTTGTCACACTTCATAAGGGCCGACGATTTGTCATACAGCCGCTTTTCAACCTCTTTAAGTGTGTCTAAACTTTCAGAAAAATATTTATTGGCTAATCTGTTGTCCTCACCTATGCTCAACAATTCTCTAACAAACTTTGTTAAGTCCGGTTTCAAAAGTTTTATTTCGTGATCTTCTGGCATATCCGTAACGTAAAGCCAGTCATGTTTCCAATAAATTTTGGTATTTTCTTCTTTTTCCTGGATTATCTTTTTAGGGATATCTTCAAGATACAAACGATCATTTAGTGGTATGTTGCACATTAGCGAAAGAAAAAGTTTTTCAGCTTCGCGGTTTGCGTTATTAACTCTGTTAAGTAATTCTGCTGCAACAACTTCACTTTCATCTTTGTAAATATCGTACTCCTTTTGCGCAACGTCCGCTCTTGCTCTAGCAATTTTTACGTCCAGCTCCCTGATATCGTAGGTTAAAGCACGAAACTTTTTCTCCGCTGGTCTAAAATTAGCCTCGGCTGATACTGTTTCCTCAATAGCACGGTCTAGTTTTAGTTCAAGATCTTTTACATCTTTACGCCCCGAATCCCAGTTCCAATTTTTGAAAAACCCACCCCCGGAGCTTTCTGGACGAGACTGCACCATAGGCACATCGTTTAAAGATTTTCTTGTATTTATTAGCTCAGGTTGAAGCTCATGTACTCTTCTTAACGATCTGAAATATTCAGCATCAAGTTCGTTGCGTGCCGCTTGAACAATAGGATACTGATCCCTAGCTTTATTGCCCTCATTGATATAAGTTTCTAAGAGTTTTTTTGCAGAGTCTAAAGAGTTTTTTGTTATCTTCAGCCCGGTAAGTGTGAAATATGGATTACCGTTTTCCGCTCTGAACCTATCTCTTTCGGTTGTGTCTGCCTTGTCAGGCGTCCGCCGTCCGGGTTCGAATTTTTTAAATACATGATAGGCTCCTTCAGATTCGATGGCAAGACGCTCCATGTTTATTACCGCCTCTTCATAAGCTAAACGGCATTTTCTAAGAGTTTCCAACTGTTTATTACGTTTTTTTTCGAGCCTTATCGTATCTTCTTGGGTTTCTATATTCATTTTTTCGGCTAAATCAGCTAACTTTTTAACATCTGTTACGCCGTTTGTGAGTTCACGAAACCTAAGTCCAGCACGTTTACTTATAGAATCATAACGATTTTGCTTTGCCTCATCAAAAACCATCTTGAACTGCCGCCCTTTTATTTCTTGACTGAAGAGATTCCGCTTCGTAAGATTAACGTAATCCTTAGCTTCTTCATCCACTTCTCTCGCGTAAGCGTCCATCGAACTAGTCCAATTTCTATAACCGAACTCTTTTAAAAATTTGCCTTTGTTATAAGAGTAATCGCGAAGTCGTGAATATGCATCAGCATAAAGATAGTCAGCTACACGCTGATTTAACCCTGCTCCTTCCGCTTCAGTGTGATCCCATTTTCGAGCCTCGATTGCATCTTTGTAAGCTCTTTCGATGCTCTCGAATTTAGGACGCGCTTTTTTAAGCCTGTTTTGACAATACTCGTAATCGAACTCTGCTGAAAAAGCGTCTCTCTCAGCTCTGTTTAAACCGTGATACTTTGCTTCTTTTTCCATTGAATGCTCAGGCCCTTTTCTTTCCTCTATTGTACTTATTTTCTTAAGGGAAAGCTCAACTTCATCAATTTTTTTTTCTTTTTCTTTTTTTTCTTCTTTTTTCGTCTTAACATTTTCTTCCGTTTCCTTCAATTCTTTCTTTGTTTTTTCTATGTTTGCATTTAACGCTTCTCGGTCAAAATCTTTGCGGAATTTCTCCATATCCTCTTTACTGATTTTTTCCTTTTTGCTTAACTTTTCAATTAATGGGTTTTCTTCATCTGAGTTAGGAGAGTTCGAATCTTTTTCCTTTTTTAAGTTAACTGATTTTGCGTCGTTTGATTTATTTTCTGCGCAAAGGGACGATTCTGAAGGACCTTCTAATGATTGCACATTATCGGATGATTCTGGAACGTCTTGTAAAGGTTTTACGTTCTCAGATGATTCTATAGAATCATCGCAGGATTCTACATTTTCCTGCGGTTCCACATTTTTCTTCGGTTCCACATTTTTCTGCGGTTCCACATTTTTCTGCGGTTCCACAATTTTCTTCGGTTCCACATTTTCCTGTGGTTCCACAATTTCCTGCGGTTCCACAATTTCTGGCGATTCTACAATCTCCTGCGATTCTATAGTTTTTTTAAATTCTTCAGAGCCGGTAGTGTCTAAAGAATTCGGCTCTTCCTCAGACAATCTTGGATCTACTTCAAAATCAGAAACCTCGTAAGACCAATACCACTGATGCCCCACTATCTTTACCGTTAAACTAGGATCAATCACTTCTTCCATCGCATATAACAAATTGTACGACGGCACACTAATAAACATAAGTATTAGCGCTGGTACAATAGTCCACACAACCTCGAGCATCGTAGAATGATTAAAACTTACGGGCTCTGGGTTTGATTTTTCATTAAATAAATTTAAAGATTGATACAATAACCAGCCTACAAGACAAGCTATAAGAAGCATAAAAGTCATTAATAAGCCGTTAAAAAAGAATATTCCTTCCATAATTGGAGTTGCGGGATCTTGAAAACCAACTTGCCATGGCATAGAAGCATCAGCGTGTACAACCTTTAAGGGGAAAAGAAAAAACAAAAAAAGCACGTATAAAAAAACAAGATAAAAGCGTGTAAATATATTTGGTGAACCTTTTTTAAAATATGTCATATTAGGTTTTATTAAAGCTTAAGTCTGAGTTCTCTGCTCTCATCCTTAAAACGCGAAGCATAAGCGATTTTTCTAAAGTACCTACAATTAATCCCCCAAACACAAAAAAAGCAAAATAGCCAATAGATACTGTTGCTGCAATAATTTTAAAATAATCGTCTACAGGTGTTGTTCCTGACCATGCCAATAACGCAAAATCTGCAACAAACACCCAAAAAACAACAGCATAAACTGGCCGAAAATTGCCACTCCTCAGTATTGATGTATTTAATAACGGATACAAGAAGATTATTACAATAGCGCCACCCATGGTCAAAATCCCGCCAACTTTATTCGGAATTACCCGAAGAATTGCATAAAAGGGTAAGAAATACCACTCCGGTACAATGTGTGCTGGTGTTCCGTACGGATCAGCCTCTAAGTAATTATCTGGATCTCCTAAGGTGTTGGGGAAATAGAAAACAACAAAAGATAAAAGGAACAAAAGTACAAAAAAGCTAACTAAATCTTTTACGTATAAGTACGGGTAAAAGTTTACGTTAGCGGTTTTTGTTTTTATTCCTAAAGGATTATTAGAGCCATCTTTGTGAAGTAGACCTAAATGTACAAAAACAAGGCCAGACAATATAAAAGGAAGAAGATAATGAAGGCTATAAAAACGATTCAGAGTTGGACTTCCTACTGTAAAACCTCCCCAAATCCACATAACGACTTCTTTTCCTACAACAGGGACAATAGAAAACAAGCTTGTAATAACAGTAGCGCCCCAAAAGCTCATTTGGCCCCACGGAAGGACGTATCCGATGAAAGCTGTTGCCATCATAAGAACATAAATTACCCCACCCGACCACCATAACTGTTGCCGAGGTTCCATATACGAGCCGTAATACAATCCTCGGAAAATGTGAGCGTAAACAACTATAAAAAAAAAGGAAGCTCCATTAGCATGCATGTAACGGATTAACCATCCACTTTTCACATCCCGCATAATATGCTCTATACTTGAAAATGCATAATGCGTCTCTCCTGCATAATGCATGGCCAAAAAAGCTCCACTTAATATTTGAATAACCAAACAAAACCCCGCAGATGCACCAAAACTCCAATTATAATTTAAATTCATAGCAGTTGGATAATCAATTATGTGAGAATCTACCCAACTTAATATTGCATTTAAGTTTAATCTTGCCATTAACTAAGCTGATAATTTACTAGTTTGCGACCAAGGAGTATGAAAATCAAAAGAACGAAATTCTTGACTTAGTTCAATCGACTCGCAAACAACAACTCTTTGGTCTTCGTCGTAACGAAGCTCGAAGTAGCCGCTAAGAGGAAAATCTTTTCTCAAAGGGTGTCCTTCAAAACCATAATCGGTTAAAATCCTACGCAAATCGGGGTGCCCAGAGAAGAAAACTCCAAACATATCCCAAATTTCGCGCTCCCACCAATTCGCACAAGAAAACAGACTTACTGCTGATGGTAGTGGGTTTATCTCATCCGTATGAGTTTTTACCCTAAGTCTACAGTTTGATCTTACGTTTAAAAGGTCATACACAACCTCGAACCGTTCTTCCCTGTTTGGGTAATCTACACCCGAAACACACGTGAGCATCTTAAAGTTACCATTACTGTGATGATACAGAAAGGTTAGCGTAGGTAACAAATGTTTTTTAGATACGCTAATAACAATTTCATGACCGAACACTTCAAAAGTTTGAACAGGCACTAATCTTATAAGATTCGTGGCATATTTTATTGATGGGTTGAGCATAAATCTCTTACGGGAATCGAACCCGTATTTCCGCCGTGAAAAGGCAATGTCCTAACCGCTAGACGAAAGAGACGCGTGGGCCTGGGCTGACTTGAACAACCGGCTTTACGCTTATCAGGCGGACACTCTACCACTGAGTTACAGGCCCGATGCCTGTCATTTTTTAGTAGGTATCCTTAGCGATTACGCGCTGTTTTCTTGATTTATTGCAGGAAAAGCTAAACCTCTATTTTCTACCCAAGGGTTTGGCTCTGCGATTTCGCCATTTGTTAACGTTACGTAAACCACATAGAAAAAAAAATAAAGAAGCAATTGAGGACATTATAGACCCAAACGACGCCACGCTATTCCAACCAGCATACGAATCTGGGTAATCTGGTATACGACGAGGCATACCGGCTAGACCTAAGAAATGCATAGGGAAAAAAGTTAAGTTAACCCCGACAAACATAAGCCAAAAATGAATTTGGCCTAAAGTTTCTGGGTACGCAAGTCCAGTAATTTTTCCAACCCAGAAGTAAAATGCAGCAAACATAGTAAATGCAGCACCCATACTTAGAACATAGTGAAAATGAGCCACGACATAATATGTGTCATGAAGAGCGATATCTACTCCAGAATTTGCCAAAACAACCCCAGTAAGGCCACCTATTGTAAATAAGAATAAAAACCCAATAGAAAACAACATTGGGGTTTTTAATCTAATAGAACCTCCCCATAATGTAGCAATCCAACTGAAAATTTTAATACCAGTTGGAACCGCAATTATCATTGTAGCTGCTGTAAAGTATGCTCTTGTATCAATATCCAAACCTACGGTAAACATATGGTGAGCCCACACGATAAAGCCAAGAACACCGATGGATACCATTGCGTAGATCATACCTAACGAACCGAAAACAGGCTTTCTTGCGAAAGCTGAAATAACGTGGCTCACAATACCAAATCCGGGTAAAATTAAGATATAAACTTCAGGGTGCCCAAAAAACCAAAATAGATGTTGGTATAATACTGGGTCCCCACCCCCTGCTGGGTCAAAAAAGGTAGTATTAAAATTGCGATCGGTCAATAACATTGTAATACCTCCAGCAAGAACCGGCAGAGACAGTAGCAATAAAAATGCCGTAATTAAAACCGCCCATACGAATAAAGGCAATCTATGCATGGTCATACCTGGAGCACGCATATTAAAGATTGTGGTTATAAAATTTATGGCCCCTAAAATTGAGGCTGCTCCTGATAGGTGTAAACTGAAGATGGCAAGGTCTACAGACGGGCCTGAATGGGCTTGAATGCCGCTTAATGGTGGATAAACTGTCCAACCCGTCCCTGCGCCAGCCTCTACTAATGAAGAAGACAACAATAAAATAAGTGATGGTGGCAACAACCAGAAACTAATATTGTTCATTCTAGGGAAAGCCATATCAGGAGCTCCGATCATTAAAGGAACGAACCAATTACCAAATCCTCCAATTAGTACTGGCATTACCATAAAAAAGATCATCAAAAATGCATGAGCAGTCACAATAACATTGTAAAGCTGATGATTTCCTCCTAAAAATTGATTCGCTGGGCTAGCTAATTGCAATCTTATGAGAACCGACATTGCGGTTCCGAGCACTCCAGAGAAACCACCAAAAATAAGATATAGAGTTCCTATATCCTTGTGATTGGTAGAAAACAACCACCTTGACAAAAAACCGTCTGCGTAAACTGGTGAAAGATACGGGTCAAGCTTTACTCGTGCGAGGTCTAACATTTATTTAACACATAACCCCCAAACTTATCTTATACCCCAATAGATAAAGTCCGTTTGGGCTGCAAATGAACAATATAATAGCTGCGCCTGTCAAAATCAAAATAGATGATCCCCCTTTTGATATAGGGGTCAAAAAAAACCACTTTTTATTGGTTTCAAAATAAAAAATTTTTATCAAACGAATATAGTAGAATGCCGAAATGACACTTGTTAATACGGCTAATATAGTTACAAGATAAAACGATGAATCCATCAACCCGATAAAGATATTTAGTTTTGCAAAGAATCCCCCCAACGGTGGTATACCTGCGAGAGAAAAGATCATCAGAATAACACCAAACCCTAAAATAGGGTTTGAGCGTGACAATCCCATTGCGTCAACAAAAGTCAAAGAAGAGCTGTTTGGGTCTAGATCAAGAAACAGCACATACACCCATAGAAATCCAGCCGTTAACATGTATACTATTAAATAGAAAATGATACTTTGAATACCTTCTATACTGCCACTGGCAAAACCCAAACATAGAAATCCTACGTGGCCTACGCTACTGAAAGCTAGAAGACGTTTTAGTTTAGTTTCCCCTAACCCGCAGATACACCCCAAAAACAAACTTAGTGCACCACACGCACAAAAAAGATCTTCCCAAAGCAAAGGGAAGAAAGACCAAAAACTAACAAATACCAAACGTAACAATACAACGAATATAGAAAATTTAGGAACAACAGCAAAGATATAACTTACTATTGTCGGTGCTCCCTCGTACACATCCGCGATCCACATGTGATAAGGTGCTGATCCCAGCTTAAATAACAAAGCGGACACAATACATACCAAACCTACGTAAAGAAAGGGCGAACCTTCCTGCAGATTCTCTGTTAAAAGTGCCAAACATCCAAAATTAGTCGTACCAAATGCAAAATAAACTAAAGATGACCCGAATAAAAAAAAAATGGAAGCAACCGATCCCAAAATAAAATATTTAAGCCCTGCTTCAGCGGAAAAATAAGAGTTTTTTTTCCAAGTTGCTAACACATAGAAAATTAAAGATAGAAATTCCATGTTCAAGTAGGTAGATAAAAGATCATTAGAAGAAATCAGTAAACACAAACTAAGACCGATACCAATTAAAAAAACGAAGAACTCATAGGCCCTAAAGCGTGCAGAATACATGTAGGCCTCACTCAAAAACACACAAAAGAGCAGACCTAAAAAAACTAGAACCTTTGACCAGATTGCCAGGTTATCCGTTATAAATAACGAATTCCACAGCGTTTGAGACTCAATAGGGTTATTGAGAGTCAAAACCAAACTTATAAAAAAAATTAAAGAGGTTAAGCGAACCATACTTGGTGTAAGGTAGCTATACAGCGAAGCGGCAGAAACACCCAAAAAACTACCATGCAGCAATACTACTAATAGGGCTATAGCAAGAAAAGATTCTGGCAAAAAAGCCGCTACATCATTTTTAAAAATTAAAGCGAAATTCATGCGTTACATTTTATAGGATTCGAACCTACGACCTGCGATTTAGAAGACCGATGCTCTATCCACTGAGCTAAAAATGCTTAAATCTCAATCGAGGGGCTTTATTTATACGTAAGTTCGTAAATTTAAAGTCTCCTTTTGAAATCTAAAAGCAAAAGAGGTTAGTGAAGCACTATCGCGTCGTTTATGTAAATACAACTCAGAATGGTGAAAACGTAAGCTTGAATTAAAGCAACTGCTAGCTCAAGTCCAAAAAGTATTACTAATACGAGCAACGGCACTACATGCGCGACAAGAAGAAGACCGCCGCTTCCCATCATGGCCCAAGCGAATCCAGCAATAACCTTTAATAACGTATGGCCAGCCATCATGTTAGCAAATAAACGTACCGCCAAACTAAGTGGTTTAAATATATATGATACTATTTCTATTGGAACCAATAGAAAGGCTAAACCTAAAGACGTACCTCCAGGCAGGAACAAGCTTAGCATGTGAAAACCATGGGCAGACCCGCAAATAATCATCACGCCGACAAAAACTGTAAGGGCTAGAAACATTGTTTGAATAAGGTGACTTGTTATTGTAAAAGAGTAAGGTACCAAACCAGAAACATTGGATATTAAAATAAAACTAAAGATAGTAAATAAAAAAGGAAAGTACTTCTGGCCACGAGGTCCTACACTGTCCCAAACCAAGCCCGCAGTGCTTACATACAGACTTTCTAATAACAGTTGCCAACGATTAGGGAACAAAGTAAACCCGTAGGACTGCAGACAGCGATAAACGAACAAAAAGCTCCCAAGTGCAAGACCCGTTGTAATCGTTGCGTTAGTTACCGAAAAATCGAACAAGCTGAAGCCAAAGCTAATAAACGGTAATATTTGAAATTGCTCTAATGGACTATGAAACATGAAAAAAATAATCATTGACGCCCTAGTAAACTACTTTTATTAAATTTTTCGGGATTGTCTTCCTATTAGCAATCTTGATTTTGATCTGCTTTTAAAGCTCCCGAAAAATTGGTTGTACCCTTTTTAATACTTAAAACACCCACTTAGTGTTAACCAGTGCTCTTTTTCAAAGTTATCCGCGTAGGGCACATTAATTTGAATTCGCTTATTTATCTGACACAATTTTGATTTATATTCTTTAACCCCCAACAAGTCTTTACAGTCAACGATAGATACCGTCATTTCTTTACCGTCTTTACCTATCAAATCATTTGAAAAAAACTCTATAAAATTACTTTCTTTACAAGATTCATGAGAGGTGTCAAGCCATCGATTATCCTTAAAAATATTTACTTTGTGTTTTGGTTCAGGATAAATAGCCTGTGAATTTTGGAAGTCGTCTGTGTAATGTAAACCTTGATCCTCTGTGTTAACCAGCTTACTTAAAAGTCGCTCGGGCGACATTTCTAAAAAGTAATCCAAAAATAAGCATTTGGAATCGGTCATGCAAAAGATCTTAAAAACATTTTCTCCAAAGAACAAGCTATTTTCACTTAGCAAGCAACTATACAAAAACTGAAATCTCGAAAAGAAAATCGGGGACTGGGTAGCGTTTTCGAAAGCGCTCGATTTTAAATGAAAATGCCAAATTGCGGCCGCTTGATAAAAAATTATTTACCAGCAATTCCGAGACACTAATACAAGACCCAAACTTGAATTTCATTAAAGTTTTATTGCAATTTCTAAAGTTTGATCTCAAGGAAAAAAAATTTGTATAAAAAAAATTTACTTTTTTTTTAACGCGTAATCTGGTAACACAGTAAAAAAGGTTTCAAGTCGCTTTTTTTGGTACTTTTTTAAGCAGCGCGGGACCGACTCTAGCATTGATTCAACGATACAGTTTAAAAGCTCATACTCCAACTCACGCTTTACGTAAATGTTAAAATACGATTCTATAAAAGACAGCGTGTCCCAGCTTTTATCACCGTCCAAGACTCTGTCATAAAATAAGACAAAAAACTCTTTACCTAGATATTTTATGTATCCTGAATCCGCAAATTTTAAAAAAATTACGCTTTTTTGTAAGATACATAGAATAACTGGCCCAAAATGTTTCGACACATAACCCGATATAAAAAGGTGCACATACTTTTGAAATGCCAACTCGCAATATTTAACACGCTCAAATCTTATTCCGGTATACTTTCCGCATTCCTCCAAATTAAATTCTATCATACAATATTTTTTATATAAAGGGCTGTCCGAGTAACGCCTTAGCCATTGCTTAGGGTCATCATCTTGGTACACCGCCATGGTCTTAAATTATTACATTAAAGCCCCACCAATAAATGGTAAGAAATAAAAATAACCAAACTACGTCGACAAAATGCCAGTACCATGCAGCAGCTTCGAAGCCAAAATGACGTTGGCGGCTAAAGTGGTGGGAGTACAAACGTAATGTGCAGATAGCTAAAAAAACAGTCCCAATAATTACATGGAAACCGTGGAAGCCTGTGGCCATATAAAACACGGAACCATAAACGCCGTCAGACATTGCGAAAGGTGCATGCAGATACTCAACTGCTTGCATTGCCGTAAAAGCAATCGCTAAACCCAAAGTAGCTAATAAGCCATGAAGTGCTTCTTCTCTAAAACCGCCTACGATTGCGTGATGAGCCCAGGTGACGCTTGCACCAGACGACAGGAGTAATACGGTATTTAAAAAGGGTAATCCCCAGGGGCTTATAGCTTCTATACCCACTGGCGGCCATACGCCGCCAATATTAAAGACAGGTGATATAGAAGAAGTGAAAAACGCCCAAAAAAAAGCAAAAAAAAACATTACTTCCGAAACGATAAACAAAATCATTCCCATACGTAGGCCTTGTTGGACTGCTTTAGTATGTTGTCCTTCAAACAATGCTTCGCGGATAATATCTCTCCACCAAGTGAACATAACGTACATAATGGTTAAAATTCCCAGTATTAGCAATTCGCCCCCTCCCTGATAATTATGCATAAACAATACACCACCAAAAGTCAATAATAGACCACCCAAAGAAGCAACTAAAGGCCAAGGGCTCGGGTCTACCAAATGAAATGGATGCCGCTGCGTAGTCCTATGTTTCATCATAGAAGGAGGTAGGATTCGAACCTACGCGGGCGGGAAACCAACAGATTTACAGTCTGCCACTATCGGCCACTCAGTCACTCCTTCGGGCTCAAACTTTACTAGGCTTACTTTGATTTTTTAGAACGCAACTTAACACGGCGAACTTTTTCTGGACGGCACCCATTGTGTGGTTTATTAGTCGATAAAGTTATTGATATTATCTTTAAGCTAGCGTTCTCCTCAAAGCTGCGTAAAAGACCTGAAGAGGACCTACTTTTTCCCGTCAAAAATAAAAAGACTTCGCTGTAATTTAATTTTTGTACTCTCTCAGCAAACAGATTACCTAGCAACAGACCGCGTATGTACAAGTTTTCTCTTTCATTATATTTATTTTCATATTTTGGGACTCTCAAAGAGCAACTTGTTAACACCTTCCCGTTAGTGGCATCAACCAATGAACAGTAAAGATTTCTTTTTTTGCAGGTTACATAAATAACACCGATTCTTTGGGTAAGTAATCTTGATTCATTTTTCATATTAGTCTGGGGGGGTTTCAAATCCCTTTATTTTTTTGAGCTGCATTTTGTTTAAATAATGACCGTTTACGTGCATTCGTATGCGTACGCTGACCTCGAACAGGCAGCCCTTTACGATGTCGCAGACCACGGTAGGTTGAAATTGCACACAGATGCTGTATCTTTTCGTTTTGGAAACGACGTAAATCCGAACTGAGAGACACAGACATCGATTCAGCGAGTTTGTTTAAAATAATGCTTTTAGATAAGCTAACGTGCTTGCCGCGAGAATCTCGACCAAATCCCGCTTTTTTACACAACAGTTTGGAACGGTGCTCTCCAATACCGTAAATTTCAGCTACGGACTGCACCAAAACTTTGTTTTCTGATATGGAAGTACCTGCAATAAAAGGCATTTTACTGTCTATTACTTTATTGTTCTATATGAAACCACCAAAGTACTTTTTTTTACCAAGACCATTAAAATCAAAAACAAATGGATTCCACCCTTCGACCGGACGAAACCATAAAGGCCAAATTACAGCCTGGCATCGGGGAGGGGGACACGCCAAAAGATATCGCCAAATAGATTTACAGCGAAAGTTTACTCAGGGTATTACCGTTGGTTTGGAGTACGACCCAAATCGTGCTGCCTTTCTTGCAAGAGTTTTTAATCCTGATACGCTACAACACAGTTACATACTGGCACCAACTGGGCTAAAAAGTGGCGATACTGTAAGATCAAATTCCAGACAAAGCGGTTATCAAAACGGACATAGCAAAACCCTCCGCCATATACTTTCGGGCACTTTAATTTTTAACTTAAGTATGAAGCCAGGAAAAGACGGAAAATTTCTGCGGTCGCCCGGCTCTTTTGGAAAAATTGTTAAAAAGACCGAGAATCTGGCCAAAATACGACTTAAATCTGGGGACTTCCGTTGGTTTGACATCGAAACCATTGCTACTAATGGCACCGTCAGCAACACGGATTCTAGATTTGTGCAACTTCGAAAAGCAGGCCGTGCTCGTTGGTTAGGATGTCGGCCTATCGTGAGAGGAGTAGCAATGAATCCTGTCGATCATCCTCATGGTGGGGGCGAAGGGAAAACATCAGGGGGAAGGCCCTCAGTAACTCCCTGGGCGAAACCAACAAAAGGACCATCAACCCGCACACATAGGATAAAACCAAACCCGAAAAAAAATGACAAGATCTAATTGGAAAACACCATTTATAGACCAAAGCTTTTTGAAGCGCTTAGACCCGAAACATGAACAAAAACCTACGTGGTCCAGACGGTCCACCATTTATCCTGCTGCTGTTGGCTTAAATCTACGCATACATAACGGAAAAGAAATGGTAACACGCACAATACTACCTGAAATGGTTGGACACAAAATTGGGGAATTTGTTCCTACAAGAAAAGTCTTTGTACCAAAAAAGAAAAAGTCAAAAAAAAAGAAATAATTAATGGCACAAAAAGCTCACCCAACCTCTTTACGGCCTCCAAAAGACCTTTACCATGGTTGCACCCACTGGAACGAACCACGATTTTATTACATAACAACAACAATTCATAATTTGATAAGTTCATGTTGCGCTGAGACAACGCATTTTTTGGACGACATAAAAATTAGCCGGCATCTTGGATTATTCTTTTTAGAAGTTAGTTTAATTCATTTTCATTTTACGTCAAAAAAACGTTTTAAATCCAGGCGCTATAAAGAAAATAAAAAAAATAAAAAGAAACCATCTTGGGCCGTGATTGCACACAGACTTTATTCAGCGGTTAAGTTAATTCAAAGATTCACCGGGACAAAAAAAGTCATCTTAAAAGTGAAGCGTTTAAAAATTTATACTAGAGCAGTACCAAAAACTGCAAGAAAACAAGTTTCTTACTACGCTAAAGGCTTCCATAGGGGCAAATATGACTTTGCTCGATACGGGTTGCAACTTATTTACTTAGCTATACAAGGAAAAGCGAGCGCATTGAGCTTATCAAGGTTTTTGGAGCAAAATTTGTGCTCCAGACAGAAGAGAAAGCGGCACCACCAATTTTTAGCCTTTGTAAAACAAAGCTTCCAAGCTCTTCAAAGGCGCAGTAAAGTACAAGGGATTAAAATACAAATTAAGGGTAGATTTACCCACAAAGCTAAAGGAAGGAGTCGAGTCTGGAAATACCAAATGGGTCAGATGCGACTTAGTCAATTGGATAAAGACATACAAGCTGAATACGTAAGTACGCAAACCGCATACGGTAGCGTTGGCATAAAAGTGTGGATTTGTAATTAACTTTCCAATGCTGAATCAACCAAAGAAAACCAAATACAGAAAATGTTTTAAATTAAGGAACTTACCTAAAACTTCAACACATGCACACAAGCTAGGAGAAAAAACGTGTTTTGCTGTAATTGCTTCGCAACCCGGCTATTTAAACACTCAACAAATTGAGGCTGCTCGCCAAACTATCAGGCGTAAAGTTAAACGAGAAGGTAAACTTGAAATACCATTATTCCCTAATATACCTATAACAAAAAAAGCATCCGCTGCGCGTATGGGAAAAGGGAAAGGAAAAGTTGATCATTGGGTAGTTTCTTTAGCCGCAGGACGTACCGTATTTTTGTTGTATGGTATAGAACCAAAGCAGGGGTTGCCTGCTTTGCGATCGGGGGTTAATAAACTGCCCATTAAACTTAAAATCTACCAACTCTAACTATGTATATACCAAGAAAAAGACTCTTACGAAGAAAAAGAAACTTTTTGCCGAAACAAAAAATTTTTGCGTTATTTAATAGCTCGAACGTTAGAGGAAGAAACGTAGCGCGAATACGCGCTTCTTTGAAAAATGGTGAGCTTTATTTCGTGCCCCTTTTTTTGATGCCACCCAAAATTGCAAGAGGCTGTCCAGTTCTTGTTGTCGTATACAAGACAGTAGAGCATTTGCATCAAGGCATTGCTTCTGCGGCAAATACAATGGATTGTTTGGGGGCATCCATTAACAAGACTTGGTACCCAGCTTCACTTTTGTATAAAGAACGTCTAGAAAACTTAGAGATTAAAACCTTTTTAATGCTAATAGCTCAAGCAGATAAAAATAAATTGTTAAAGCGAGAAAAGGGATTTGAACCCTCAACTTTAAGCATGGCAAGCTTACACTCTACCAGTTGAGTTACTCACGCTTACCCTTCTTCAGGGGCAAAGGGGAAGTTGAAGACCGTTTGCCATAACTATCATTTCCCCTCTGGTTCTTGTTGTAAAATGAAACTCACATTGAAGAGAACCTAAATCTTCGATAAAGGGAAGCAAAGGAATTAACTCCCTAAAAGAAAACATATCCCGCAGAACAAAGGTGTACTGGCTATTGTGTTTTGGTGCGGTTAATCCTTGAAAGCGGCCTGAAGAAGTTAATACTTTCAAAGAAAACCTATATAAAAAATTACTCATAACTGTTCGCCTTAGCGTTAAACCGACGCCGACTGGCCCTCTATTGCTGCTGCTTTTATACTCGATAGCTTTTTTTCTAATTACGTATGGTTTGCACCCGACAATAATTTTTAATCCAGTAAGCAGCGAAACAACCTCGTTTTCGTCTGGGTTGTTTTTTACCACGCATAAAACAACCTTTTGCAAGCCTGGCAATTTAAAAACTGAAGGAACGTTTTCGCTAAGGATCATGTCTCTTTGCACCACATCGTAATAATGTTTTTGATAAAGATTCATCATACAATACTTTTTGCCATAGCGGCTAGTTTACCCCATTTTGAACTCCGAAGTCTAGCCGGCAGAGATACCGAGATACGCGTTCCCAATGGTTTGCCCTTCGGCGTAATTAAAGCAGCAGAATTACTATTGAAACATACCCCTACTCCATTTCTATTGCGGTAAAGTCTACGCGTTTGAACTACAACTGCATGATGAACTTCGGATTTATTCATTTTAAGCCGAACACGTCTACCGTAGCGTGGCCGAAGACTTTGAACGGCCACTAAGATAACATCTCCTATATTTGCATAGGATTTTCCGTTTTTGTTTTTTACTTTTATACATTTAACCACCTTGGCCCCAGAGTTATCAACAATCTTTAAAACGGTTTGGGCTCGAATCATTGCGTTACTTCCAGCCGGACTCGAACCAGCACGTCAAAAGACAAAAGATTTTGAATCTGCCGTGTCTACCAATTTCACCATGGAAGCTTCTCTTCTAAGACTTTAGCAATGAAGCCTGATCCAGGCGTATGCTGCCCCGAACGCGAAAATAAACCAATATAATTGCTAAACCCACAGAGGACTCACACGCAGCGATAATTAAAATAAAAATCGCAAAAATTTGACCAATAAGATCATCTAAACACACAGAGAAGATAATAAAATTTAGACTTACAGCAAGAAGTGAGAGTTCTAGGGACATCAAAATTACAACAATGTTTGTTCTATTAAATACCACGCCGCCCACACCAATTACGAACATTAAAGAGGATATAAAAAAGAAGTGAATAAAATCCATAGTTTATAGATTAGCTATTTCTGACTTATTTATTACTGGAAAGTGACGTCGAAAACCTAGATGAACTCGCCGCCTGTTTGAGTTTGCTAGTTTATTTAAACTAAATCGCTCTGCTACAACATCACCCTTACGTTGTGACGCTTGTAGAAGTTCACGACTCAGGGTTTCCCAAAGTGGTTGGGATGGGGAACTTACAAGACTTGCCTTTAATAAGGCTCGCATACCGAGACTAAGCCCGCGAGAAGGCGAAATACTGAAAGGAACGTACACATTATAACTATTGGCCTGACGCCTTTTTTTAGGCTTAGGTTTCATGCGAATACCTACATCTCTACGTGCCTCGAAAACCCCGAAATAAAAAATGTGCAACGCTCGGCCAGGGTACTCGCGATCAAGAATGTCGAAAGCTTTGTACAATACCTTTTCTGCCTTAGCCCTTTTACCATTTCGCATAAGAAGGTTTACCATTTTGCGAAACAAAGGATCGGTGCCAAATCCCATATAGCGAAACGATTCTTTTTGTAATAGTATCAAATCCCTTTTTTCAGTTTTATTTTTTTTTTTTTGCATCACCTATATTTTGTTACCTGCCCAGGTCTCTCTTTTTTGTACCGTACTTAGAGCGCGAAGTTTTACGCCCTAACAAGCCCTCCAAATCTAACTTGTTTCTAATCAACCTATATTTAACCCCAGGTAAATCAGGGACTCGACCCCCACGAACTAGTACTTGGGAGTGTTCTTGTAACCTGTGGATTTGGCCCGGTATATAGGCAACCAAACGAACTTTATTAGATAAACGAACTTTAACGACCTTGCGGCGAGCCGAGTTGGGTTTTTTGGGGGTACAGACAAAAACTTTTAGACAGACACCTCGCTTTTGGGGGCAACCCCGAAGACCCACACTTTTTATTTTTGTTATTTTTTTGCCTTGACATTTGCGAAACCACTGAGTTATAGTTGGTCTGGACATTGCCAAGGAGGGGAGTCGAACCCCTATCCTGTCAGGGACTGGAACCTAAACCCAGCGTGTATACCAATTCCACCACCCTGGCCTGGAGTCGGAGGACTCGAACCTGCGATCCCCGCACCAAAAACGGGCGCCTTACCAACTTGGCTAGACTCCAAACGGAGTCGGTCCGGCAGGGGTTGAACCTACGTTGCCAGCTTCATGAGAACTATGTTTTACCAATTAAACTACAGACCGTGGGGGCCATAAAATTACAGAATAACTTTAGAGACCTTAGTTTTTATTAATAATAATGCGTACAAAATAGTGCAAAAACAATCAGGAAGACGATGTCGAAGCGCAAAATCGAATTTTAACTTGGCTTATTTTCTGACTTAGATTTTTTGCGGGAGTTAAGTTTTTTAGGACGCTTTGGGTTTTTCCAGTTGGTATATGTGTATTTAAGATCCCTTCCTAAACGGGGATAATCAACGAATAATACTACAGCTATTGTGGCTGCAAAGATAATCTGTAGAATAGTAACGCGCATAATGTTATTCGAGAGAAGAGGGATTCGAACCCCCAACAATTGGTTTTGGAGACCAAAACTCTAACCAGTTGAGCTATTCTCCCCGGGTTGTCGAGTGTTAACCAAATCAAGAGGCCACGACGCGCCGTACTTATAAACTTCCTGAGAAGACTGTAAGCAGCTCTCAATTACCAACCAAGACCATGAAGAAACCCTTAACCATTTACTACGTGTACGAACTCAAGTTTCGTTTGCTATATACGGCTTACGCTATAGCAATTTTATTTTTTATAACATATGGCTATAAACAGGCTTTAATTTTTTTATTTCTCCCTCAAGGGCTATCGTACTTTGTTACAACACAAATTACTGAAGTACTTTTTACGTACTTACAGATTTGTACCTTTACTAGTTTATCCTTGGGATTATTTTTATTTATGATCCAGTTGTATCTTTTTCTAAGGCCTGGACTTTACGTCCAAGAGTCAAGATCTATAGCAACTGCGCTGATTTTCATTTTTCTTTTTTATACTCTGCTTTATCTTTTACTGTTACCTTTAATTGTGCAGGTTACGTGGAAACTTTTTTCAGAGTACTCCTATGATTTTGTGCCTGTCAGCTTGACATTTGAGCCTAAGCTCGCCGATTACTTAACCCACCTCCAAAAACTTTCCATGCTGTTAGGGCTCAGCTTGCCCATTTTTATTACAATAATTTTGATTCATTACGCTTTAAACAAAAAGAACCTTACCAAATACCGAAGCATTTCTTACGTTATAGCTTTCTTTTTTGCCGCTTTTGTAACACCCCCGGATTTACTAAGCCAGCTAATAGTAGGTATTACGATAATTCTTTTTTACGAAGCCCAGCTTTTCTGTTTGGCTTTGTTCAAGAACTACAATTACGCACGTTCAACTCGGCAACCAATCAAATCCTACCAGAATTCCAATAGAGAGAAAAAGAAAACCTAAAGACAGTGGTAAGAAACACTTCCACCCCAAGCGCATAAGTTGATCGTAGCGGTAACGGGGCAGAATAGCTCTCATAACAATAAACAAAATAACTATGCAACACATTTTGGACGCGAACCATAACCCAGCATGAACGAAGGCTAAACCAATTGGGGACCACCAACCACCTAAAAAACAAATGCAGGTTAAAGCACTCATCGCCAACATGTTTCCATACTCGCCCAAAAAGAAAAGTGCGAATCCCATCGCAGAATACTCGACGTTATAACCTGAGACCAATTCTGCTTCTGCCTCAGGCAGATCAAAGGGGTGACGGTTGGTCTCCGCCAACGAAGCAACGAAGAAAAGTATCGCAACAGGCAGCAAAGGAAAGATAAGCCAAATTCCGTTTTGTGCTATTACCATTTGAGTAAAGTTAAGAGTTCCGAGACATAAACAAGCATTAATTAAACTTACGCCAAGCGATATTTCATACGACACCATTTGAGCGGCTGAACGCAAAGAACCCAAGAAGGCATATTTTGAATTGCTTGCCCAACCAGAAATTAGTACTCCGTATACCCCAAGAGAAGATACTGACAAAAAATATAAGGTACCATATTGAGGGTCAGCTAGTACGCAGCCAAAGTCAAAAGGAATGACCGCCCAAACTATTAAACTTAACACAAAGGTGAAAAGAGGCGCTAATACAAAAAGAGTAATGTTTGCATTAGTTGGCAGAACTGTCTCTTTTACAAATAATTTAAGACCGTCAGCAAACGGCTGCAATAGACCCATATAGCCAATGACATTAGGCCCACGCCTTCGTTGTATTCCAGCCATGGCTTTTCGTTCAGCGTGAGTAAACACAGCTATGCAAATAAGCAGAGGTAAAAATATATCGATAGTCTGCAAAATAAGGTGTAGTATTTTTGGCCACATAGAGTTTATATTATAGTAAATTTTTTAAAAATAGCCGTACTTAGTTGCCCAGAAGATCTCATCCACGTCTATACGAAAAGGAAACCAGACCGGAGCACATACGTCTGATGATAACATAAAACTTAAATTTGAATAGTCCGTTTGAATCCAATTGGGCGTCGGTTGTAAATTCAATTGGTACTTAGAGCGAAAAGATAGATTGTACCGCTCTATTCGAACTGCAGCAGATCTAAAATGCTTATAACGCGCCAATAGACGGGCTCGTACAGCCTCTCTTTGAGAGGGACAAAATTCTACGTAATCCCCTTTTTTTAAAACCAAACCACCCTGCCCAATACTTTTTCCGTTAACTAAAACTTTATTGTGAAGTATAGCTTGTCGACTATAGTATATAGAATGAAAGAAACCTAAGCGGTACAAAGTTATGTCCAAGCGACCTTCCAAAATACCTAATAACTTACCTGAAGGATTCCTCGAGCCACTTTTTATTTGACAAAATCTTTTAAACGATCTATGTTTTATGTCCCCGTAATACCGGCGGACACATAAGACGTGCGATAACGTGTTTCGGTAACCCCACCGCGTAGCTTTATATGTTTGATTCGCACGGGCGCGAGGTTTTATAAACTTTTGATCTTGACATAGACGGTAGCGCCTTCTTTTAACAAACAGACGATAACGCCGTCTCCGGTTTCTCAAAATGCCCATTATTGCATCCCACTTGCGACGAAGAAAATTATTTTCTTTTGATAGAAGGTCTCCCCATATGTCTGTTCTTGACCATAAACAAGATTTGTATTTATGTTTTAATCTCATTAACGTTACGTTTTTTTGCGTTTTTATAACTTTCCTTTTTTTTTGAGGGTTTCATACGGTTATTATAATTATCTATTTTTTTTCCCTTTCCAAGTAAACCCGGAAAGGGATCATTTTTCGTTTTCCCTTCACGTAAGCAACAACTAGATAAAGCACTGAGAAGCCAATCTTGAAGCAAGCTAGACCCTACGTTAAGGTTAAACGGGTAGGCCATGCCACTTGCAGTAGGACTTGCAATTCCGACTAGCAACCCTGTTTTCCTATGTGCCTCTACTAAATTTTCTTTATTTACGTTGTCCAAAAAAATCATATCAAACTCCCCCAACGCCCACAAACCTCCTCTTTTCCATTTTATACACCGAAATCTATTACTTTTTGCTCTAACAAGGTGGAATAACCTAGAATTGCTAACAAAAAGAACTTCGCCCCCCCCCAAACTTATAGTTTTCAATGACTCTAAACCTGCACGAATACAGTATAAGCTTTTTTCTAGGTCGTAAAAGTAGTACAACCTTTGCTTGCCTAAAACGTAATAATGCATAGTTTTCGAGACTTTCAACTTTTCATTACGGTGTAAGGGAATTAAATAACCAGAAGAATTAACAAAAAGAGATAATAAGCGTGTATGATTATTTTTAAGCATTATGTTTTTTTACCCTCTTTACATTTGACTATTTCCCCCTCGTAAAGCACGCCACATCCTTTGTAGAAGTCAGGTATGCGGTATTTACGTATCGTACTTGCAAAATTACGTAGTAGTCCGTAGTTTGCAGACCTTAAAAAAAACGTTTTTTTACCCAATTCTACGTAGATGTTTTCAGGTATTTTTAATACTACAGGATGACTATACCCTAGAGAAAAAACTAAATTACCTTCTTCCTCCTTAACGCGATACCCAACACCTTTTAGACGTAACTCTACGGTGTAACCTAAAACAACCCCTAACACCGCTTGTGTAAATATAGAACCGTAATATGGGCTTAAAAAAGGCGCGAAATTAACCAAATTGCCTTTTCGCAAAATACGATTTTTGCATTTGAAGCTTACTTTACCCTTAATACCCTTAACTGTAACTATACCATTTTTACTGGAACAACCTACCCCCACAGGTAAACGGTAATGCGGGGACGTCATGAAGCATATACTAACATTTCCCCACCCAAACCTTTTAGCACAGCCTTTTCTGAGGTCATAATGCCCTTAGGTGTCGAGACTATTAGAACCCCCAAAATGCCAAATTTTTGTGAAACTCGGTATAAATCTAGAGATGATAAATAGAGACGGTGTCGCGGCCTAGACAAGACTACTAATTTAGTACAGCCTTGAGATCCTTCCGGGTATCTCAAAAGAACTTCAATTTGGCCTTCTTTTGTCTTAGTATACCCGCCAATAAAATTCTCTTCTCGAAGTATATCTAAGATTTCCGTGCAAAAGCGCACCTCCTCAAAAGATACTGTATTGTGATAAACCATATAGCCGTTACGTATTCTATTAACTATTTTTGCGAGCATTGAACTTGTTTGGGGTCGGGCTTGAACCGACGACCTAAGGATTTTCAGTCCTTCACTCTACCAGCTGAGCTACCCAAACCTTACTCCCCAAGTTGGACTTGAACCAACGACATTGTGGTTAACAGCCACATGCTCTGCCAACTGAGCTATTGAAGAAGGCCGGAGAGGGATTTGAACCCTCATTTATGGGTTTGCAACCCATCGCATTGGACCATTATACTATCTAGCCAAGGCGGGCGAGGAGACTTGAACCCCCGACTTTCAGAGCCACAACCTGACACTCTAACCTACTGAGTTACGCTCGCCACCATACGACTTATCGGACTTGAACCGATACTCTAAATTTAGAAACAGATTTTAAGTCTGACGTGTCTACCAATTTCACCAAAGTCGCGCCATAGCGGCAAAGGGATTTGAACCCCCGACATTTGGGATATGATTCCAACATTCTAACCACTGAACTACACCGCCGCGAATCTCTCAGACGGCGTTGTACTTGTATCACTACATTACAACGCGAATAGGATTAAAAAAGCCATCATTAAAGCAAACAAGGCAATTGCTTCGGTCAAAGCAAAGCCTAAAATTGCAATTCTGAACAACTCATCTTTCAGGGAAGGATTACGTGCGGTACCTAAAACCAAAGCACCAAACACAGTACCAATACCCACACCTGCTCCGGCCAGACCAATGGTCGCCAGACCAGCACCCAAAAGTTTAGCTGCTTGGACCAACATTTTTGAATGATGCGCAGATAGAAGCGCAGTGGATACTCGAAAAAAATCGGACCATTACTGGGAGCAGAGAGGCTTGAACTCCCGACTTCGTGCTTGTAAGGCACACACTCTACCTACTGAGTTATGATCCCGGGCATATTGTCTGTGGAGGGTCGGAAACAGACTTGTTTTGACCCTCTCCCCAACCCTTTTTAAGTTAATGCTATCGTATAACAAACTTTTGTAACAACTTACGACGTTATAGTAAAGCAACTAAATGATATTCTCCGTAAAGTTAGCATGCAGTTACTGCGGTATCTACCTATAAATAACCACGCTATACACGTATGCGATTTAGGCGTATTGGGAGTCGAACCCAAGACCCTCGGATTAAAAGTCCACCACTCTAACCAACTGAGCTATACGCCCTTTTCGGGAATTAGTACGAGTCAGCTAAAAACCTCACGGCTCTTACACCCCTCGCCTATCTAGGTGGTACTTTTCCACCCCCCTTTGAAAACTTGATTTAAGGAAAGCTTCTCGCCTATATGGACGATTATCTTTTCTCGATGTAGCTACCCGGCGCTGCCCCTGTGGGAACAACTGGTACACCAGCGGTGTGTTCTTCTCGGTCCTCTCGTACTAAAGAAGAATCCTCTCAATACTCTAACGCCTACACCGGATATGGACCGAACTGTCTCACGACGTTCTGAACCCAGCTCACGTACCGCTTTCATGGGCGAACAGCCCAACCCTTGGGACGTACTACCGCCCCAGGATGCGATGAGCCGACATCGAGGTGCCAAACCTCCCCGTCGATGTGAACTCTTGGGGGAGATCAGCCTGTTATCCCTAGAGTAACTTTTATCCGTTGAGTGACGACTTTTCCACTCAATATCGCCAGATCACTAAGACCGACTTTCGTCTCTGTTCGACTTGTAGGTCTCACAGTCAAGCTTTCTTTTGCCTTTGCACTCTACGATCGATTTCTGACCGATCTGAGAAAACCTTTGTACGCCTCCGTTACCTTTTAGGAGGCGACCGCCCCAGTCAAACTGCCCAGCAAGCACTGTCCCGAAGTTAGTAACCCAATAGATCTCTGGGTGGTATTTCACTAACACCTCAGCAATCTCTAGCGAGAAAACGTCAACGGCTCCCACCTATTCTACACTCGAGTCTTTGAATTACAATGTTTGCTTACAGTAAAGCTTCATAGGGTCTTTCTGTCCAGGTGCAGGTAGTCCGCATCTTCACAGACAAGTCTATTTCACCGAGTCTCTCTCTGAGACAGTGTCCAAATCGTTACGCCTTTCGTGCGGGTCGGAACTTACCCGACAAGGAATTTCGCTACCTTAGGACCGTTATAGTTACGGCCGCCGTTCACCGGGGCTTGACTTCAATGCGTAAACATCAAAGCTTTACCTACCGGCACCGGGCAGGTGTCAGTCCCTATACATCCTCTTGCGAGTTAGCAGAGACCTGTGTTTTTAATAAACAGTCGCCACCCCCGATTTTGTGCCAAAAACAAGGGCTTGCGCCACAAGTCTTTACTCCTTATTCCGAAGTTACAGAGTCATTTTGCCGAGTTCCTTCAACAGGGTTATCTCAAGGCCTTAGTATTCTCTACCCGTCCACCAGAGTCGGTTTAAGGTACGGTTTTTTTAGAGTGCCTCTTTCTTGGAAAGAATAATTTACCCTTGACAAATTCAAAAATAAAGTGAATCTTTCGTCAGCAACTCTTGACAGTTTAATCTTACCCATTACTGCAAGCTTTGGCTTGACAGCTTAGGGACCGTTTTTTTTCGAGGCATGACCTCTACACGACCCAGTTGTACTTAAGATCGGAAACCTTGGACTTACGGCCACAATGCTTCTACATTGTTTTATGCTACTCATGCAAGTATTCTCGCTTCCGATATCTTCATCATGGTTTACACCAAAACTTCCAAGACCTACGGAATGTTCTGCTACCACAAAATTGAGTTAATTCTGTCTGAGGCTTCGGTAATGGTTTTAAGCCCTCAAAATTAGCGGTGCCCCTACTCTAGGTCAGTGAGCTATTACGCTTTCTTAAAAGGATGGCTGCTTCCAAGCCTACCTTCTGACGGTCTCAGAGCAAGTATAACCTTCACCACTTAAACCATTTTACGGACCTTAACCTACAGTCTGGGCTGTTTCCCTCTTGAGTAAGTATCTTACCATACATACTCTGTCTGCCCTAAATAAAATGCCCGTATTCGGAGTTTGCTAAAGTTCAGTAAGAGAATATCTCCCCATTACTTAAGCAGTGCTCTACCCCAAGCAATCTTGTTAGGACGCTCTACTTAAATAGATTTCGCAGAAATCCAGCTATCACCGACTTTGATTGGCCTTTCACCCCTAAACTCAAGTCATCCCAGTATTTTGCCACACACACGGGTTCGGCCCTCCAAAGAATGTTGCCACTACAATTTCAGCCTGCTCAAGTTTAGATCAGCCGGTTTCGGGTACTTACCGGGGGACTTTGGGTCGCCACACAGGACTCGATTTCTCTTCGCCTACACTTTAAGCTTAAGCTTGCCCCCCAATAAGATTCACTTGCCCATTATACAAAAGGTATGCCGTTGCTTTCAAAAGCTTCGACTCAAATATGGAGTTTCAGGATCTTTGCACTCCCACAAGTTCTCTTTCACCTTTCCCTCACGGTACTAGTTCACTATCGGTAAGAAAAAATAACATTAGGCTTTGGGGGTGGTCCCCCAATACTCAGACGAATTAAACATGACTCGTCTTACTTTCGTGGAAACTTAAAGAATTACAGGACTGTCACCTTCTATGGTGAGGCCGCAGTTGCGACCCCCTTTTTTTCATTGCTTAGTTTGTTTGTTTCCATTTGCCTTTACCGCGTTCGCTCACCACTACTTACGATATCTCGGTTGATTTGGTTAACAGGGTACTGAGATGTTTCACTTCCCCTTTC